ATGTGATAAATCACAAAATTCATAAATAAGATAATAAGATAATAAAATGTAGGAAGTACAAAATTGGATGGGGGTTTTTTGAAATTATAAAATATGGAAAAATACTTTTATTTCAGATGAGCCAATAAATAGGACGAACTGCTAAAATTCTGTATCATGAACTATGTAACGTGCACATCAACATCAATTAAATGGCCGCAAAAAAGAAAAAGTAACATCCAAAGATATGAAGAAAATCTCAAAAAATACAAAGAATTGGGCTCGATTCTATTTGTGTAATCCATCTAAGATGACTTTTTACTATTCCTGCTCCACCCCTAAACTCCCTTAGACTAGACTTTTTGGTCTTTCAACCAACCAATTTAACCATATGGAAATATTAACATTTTTTTAGATAATAGATACTCATACAAATAAATCATATGCCAAGAACCAGATTTGAACTGGTGACACGAGGATTTTCAGTCCTCTGCTCTACCAGCTGAGCTATCCCGGCCATTCTTGATGCATCAGCCTCATTTTTATTTTAAAAGATTACTAGAGTATATGTCAATGAATCTATGTCAACTAAGTCCAAAAAAGACGAAAAATAAAAATTTGTAAGTCAGTTTCAATAGTAGTAATTATTTTGTATTATTAATCACGCATATGAGGAGGATTCCTTGCTCAAAAATAAGATATTCATTTGTATGTTTATCATTAACAAAATTATACGTATTTCATATTCACATATATATTCGAAAACTTATGACTTGTAATTCTGATAAGAAAAAGATAAAAATTCCAATTTATTTGTGAAAGAATAAACAGAATAAAACACATAAATAATGAATTCAAAATAGAGAGGATATAGGAAAAGGAATTAGAAAGTTAAACAGGTCCTTTGGGGATAGAGGGACTTGAACCCTCACGATTTCTAAAGTCGACGGATTTTCCTCTTACTATAAATTTCATCGTTGTCGGTATTGACATGTAGAATAGGACTCTATCTTTGTTCTCGTCTGATTAATCAGTTTTTCAAAGGATCTATCAGATTATGATGGAGTGAATGATTTGATCAATGAATATTCCGTTTTTTCTTCAACTTTATTAAACTTGGAATTGATTTACGTCTTTCATTTTTTAATATTTTTATCACAAATGGAGATTGGAAGTCTTCATTAATCAATTGAAATAGTATTTGCGTATATATCCATAGGTTTCTCTTTGATTCATTCCTGGAATTTTGATGGAAGGATTCCTTTCCTAATGCAAAAGGAAAAATCGTCAACTCCTTTTGTTAGAACAGCTTCCATTGAGTCTCTGCACCTATCCTTTTTGATTATAACTTTCTGAACTTTTCTTCGTTTACGTAAAACAGGATTTGGCTCAGGATTGCCCATTGTGAATTCCAGGGTTTCTCTGAATTTGAAAGTTCTCACTTGGTAAGTTTCCATACCAAGACTCAATCCAATTAAGTCCGTAGCGTCTACCTATTTCGCCATATCCCCCTCTTTCTATTTGAGATTCGAATCTCATTAGAATACTTTTTTTTTCTATTATGAACATTATGCCGGAACTTTTGAATTCATTAAAGACGTATTCTTATATTGAAAAATGTTTGTTCCTATTTTTTTATTGATTTTATTTCATCTATATTGGATACCATTATCTTATTTGGTTGAATCAGAAAAGATTCTATTATCTATTTATTCGCATTTCAATATACACAGATATATACCGCATATCTATCTATATTCTACGCCCCTACTTCTATTATGTTTTCATGCAATTTGGAATACTCGAATGGTCGATTCTTTATATATTTCCGAATGAAAACGTGGAAATCTTTGATTATGATATGGATTAGTCTTTTCGATTTCTTTCATTTTTTTAGTTTTTCTTTCAATAAACAATCCATTTATTCATATAATAAAAGAAATTGGATATAACTAAAAAGAATCTAATAGATATAAATAATCATTCTTTTAATGTAGAATTAAATTAAACATTCATTTCGAAATATTGAAAGAAATATGGAATTCCTAATTACTTAGGAAAATTTAGAAGAATATAATAAAAAAAAATGCAATATTTAATAATCAAATATCTAATAATTAAATATCTTATAATTCTATTGTAAGTAATATTAATTATTGTTTACTTTAACCTAATTATTACATTATTATAGAATTCTAAATTCTAAAAATTAAAAATGAGAATATTAGATTTCGAATTCGAAATACTATATACTAAATACTATTGTAATTATATATATGCATGTTTTTGATAAATAGATCGAAATATATTATATTCATAATTAATATTAATTATGAATATTAATCGTTATCTTATACTTTATGTTATGTACTAAAATATCCAATAAATAATATCGGATATTTTATATTTTTTTCTATGTTCATATTAATTTGAATTATGTTATAAATAACTAACAATTAATAACAAAGATCCTACCAATTTATTTAATTCCTATGCATACAAAATTTTGGTTATGTCAGCC